AGTCAATCATTCAAGGTGACTCTATTCTCTTACCACTACTTCTTGATTTGTTTTATAAAGCACATCCTGAAGACCAAGATTACCAAAAAGACCGCTTCCGAGCACTTGCTTTTTGCATGATAGCGTTGTACCTTGTCTTTACTGAACCATGCAAGGGAGACATAGGCTTAGTCAAATTTATACCCGGTCTTGAATCAAGAAGAAGCATCATGATAGTAGCTTTAGCTGAAACCTTGAATAGTCTTTTTGAAGTTTCTAAAGATGAAAAACATTGCTTTCAAAGGGAGCCCTTTACTCTTGAGCATGTGGATGGCGGATAGACTCAAACTCTTGGAAGATCCCGAAACAAGATCATATAAACCTCAAGACTCCCGTAATTTCTTTCACTTTGGTAGGAGTTTCCCTTTCTTCCTCACCTAGGGTTGAGGTTTCCTCCTCTGATCTTCTCGAATGATCTGAGACTCTTATCTTTTTTAGCCTTTATTGATCATCCTATCTACACTACTACTGCTTTCCTATTAAGTTCTTAGTCATTTGATCAAAGAAAAAAGTATTTATCCTTCCCAGAACCCTCGTTCATTTGCACTATCCTTTTCCTCTCGTCCCACATACACCCTATCTCATAGATATGGACATCATTCATATGATGAGTTCCTTCTCTCTGTCTGAGGAGGCTATGAAATAGTGGAAGTCAGTGATACAGATATCACTGATGGTATTCATGAATGTGAGAACAGTCTGTATGGCAAGATCTTTGCAGATCGAGATATCAATATCAAAGGCCTGAAAAGTGCAATGATGCATGCGTGGGGATGCAGAAATCTCAAGATCATTAAGTTGGGTAAGCCTTTCTTCCACTTCTTTTTCGAAAATGAGAAAGATCTGGAGAGACTTTATACAATGGTCCTTGGTCTTATGAAAATCATCTTCTCATCTTCAAACAATGGTCAAAGGATTTGAAGCTAGAAGATATCTCCTTTGATAGTCTATTTTTCCGGTTACATGCGGAAGTTAACATATTGAAGCCAGTCAGAAGGACAATCAGAATCAAGGAAGGTAAGGACATCATATTTGCGATGCTAAAATCTGAGAGATTGCCTAATATCTATTATGCATGTGGCTGTATGGGGCATATTGCGAAATCTTGCTCCAAGATCATTGCACATGACAAAGGTGAGAAAGAGAAGTTCTAATATGGTCCGTGGTTGAGAACCATGTATGAAAAATGCAGAATCATCATCAGACGTAGGCGATCGGATCCTTCTTCATCGGAGTTTGCATTACCAGCTAGGGAGGAAGATGATCAGTTGGGCGGGATCGAAAATGAAAATTTCCGTGATGCCCGGGAACTGATTGACCCGAGAATCCGTAACGCATCTGCTGAGAAAGGAAAGGCCCAATTCCCTCTGCAGACTAAGGTTGATCCAAAAGAGAACTTGGCCCAGTCTCAACATGAACCTCACCCCATTAACCTGCTTTCTGAATCTTGCACTAAGAAGAGGAGAGCGGTGGAGGAAGGTTGAACAAAGAGTAAGAAAGAACTCGGTGCGAGTTGATGGTATTGAAGTAACTGAGATTCTAGCTGGATTGAAGCGTAAAACGGAAGAAAGTCAGGGATAAAAACCGCATTCTCCTAGTTCGGATTCAAGGAAGCGTCCTAATCATGTTTCCATCTCTAACTCCGCTTCAACGGCTAGACTGGAATCCAGTACCTATGTCTCCATGAATTGCCTTATATGGAACAACTGCCGAGGGCTTGGGAACCAAAGGGCAGTTAGAGCGCTAAAAAGCATTATCAAAAGTGAAAATCCCCAAGGTCTTTCATGGCAAAGGATTTCTAAAGTGTCTGAAGAAATTTATGGAGCGTAGAAGAATCACTACCTGTCAAAATAATATCATCTACATATAAAAAGTAAAATGAGAATATCCGAGGAAGTGATCCTAACAAAGATGGAAGTGTCAGCTCTACTCTTGCTCAAGGTTTTCACAAGAAGAAATTGGTACGTGGATTTAGTTATCCTCTTGTGAATTAATGGCATTCCCAAGTACTTTCCCAAAGAAGGGCTTAGTGGAATTGTTGTCATCAAGCTTAGCCCTATTGCTAGTCCTCTCGGGACATTGCCAGATACAAAGAGCTTAGATTTTTTGGTGTTGACCTTATGCCCAGCTGCTTCACAGAACTCTTCCATAACTTCGCTCATAATTGATGCTTGATCAGTAGAAGCCTTCCCAAAAAGAAGAAGATGGTCCGCGAAGAAGAGGTGGGGCATTGCGAATCATCGTGTTTTTCTTTCTTCTATCGTATAAAAATTTGTTCTATTTATAGGAACAAAGGGAAAAAAACCTCGATCGGATCAGAGTAAACCACAAGCGTAGAGAAAAACACCACCTCGTCTTTATCCTACAGGCGCAGGAGAATTTCGACCTCTCCTTATACGTGATTAAACATACGTGGACCACCAATGCTTACAAGAACATCAGACGAGAATAAAGACGATCGGGATTTCATTCCCATCGTCACTTGAGAAAATTACCTATGCATTTTGAAGTACAGACTTTAGGAAAAAACTATCGGACCTATGACACTAGAAAGCAACCGAAAGAGGCACATCACGAAAGTTTTAAGATCTATCCTTGGGCCAAAATGCGGTTGCTAGAACCGTTTCAGAACCCGCTCCCTCTTCCTTAATGAAATAGATGGCCCGAGGTAGAGAAAAACAAAGCCCAATCGATCTCTCAATCCCTGCTTGGCTAGGTCAGATTCATATCTTGCATCCTTCTCAGCCCCAATCCCCCCATTGTTTTAGGAGTACAAATAGATGACCAAGCCCGAATAGTCAAGTGATGATTCCTCCTTGCATCAAAGCCCCACCAGAAATCCTTAATCATCTTATCCGAGGCACTGCATACATAGTTTGGAAGCATGAAGACGGACATAATATAGCTAGGCAAGGCAGCAACTACTTTAGATAAAACTCAGACCCTGCACAAAGCATATCACGACAACAGAGCATCCAAATCCGGTCCGTGCTATCGCCTACTTGACACAACCCCCAACCCCCAAGGGTCAGTCTCCTCCGGAGCATGCTGCACAGCCACTCATTCGTCCTGACCAGAATCTATCTCTCAGCGATTCTTTTCTCTGCTAATCACCCCTTCCCAACCAGCCCGCCCGATCGATCTTGTAAGATCGACTAATTCAAAGGGGTTAATCTGATCCGAAGTTGTCGGAATAGTGGGTTGGTCTGGTATGAGAAGTGTTGGGAAAGAGTATATTATAGCATCTCTAATTCGGAATGAAGCTTCCCATTTTAGCGACGCTCTGTTCTGCCCTCTTCCTTCGCCTAGCGTGGAGGCGCGTTCCGGGGAGCTGTGAGCGTCAACGGCGGATCGATCTCTCCTCTCCCCTGCTATTTCGAGCTGCCTTTCTTGCTCCTTGCTGCCGCGGTCAGTCTTTTTTGGAAGGTAAGGCAAGAGAGAAACCTCACCTCTTTCTCTCTGCTGGTTCTGTTGGCTCCTTTGGTTTTGCCTGTCCTTTTCTGGGTTGCTGTGCTCTTTGTTCTCTTTCCCGGTTCTTTTGATGGCCGAGCCCAATTCGGCCGGTCTGTCTGGGGGTGACTCCTCCTTGCACGCCTGTTGGTACTGGTCAGTTGTTTGTGGACTTGAATGGGACGGATGATCCTTTAGTCATGGGTTCTTCCTCCGACGTGAGTGCTGGTCCTTTGGTCAGTGGGAAAGGTCCAGACTGGAATGGAATAGAGTTCACTCTCTGGCTCATGGGTATCTTTCAGGCCCTCCTTCTGATGGTCTCTTTGCTATTCTCAATAGCCTTCGGTCAGAGCCCAGTTGGGTTGTAAACTTAGAGGAAGTGGATTTCCCCCGCCAGGAGCCTTTGCTAGGGGTGGAAGAAGCAGGTCTTCTGGTAGGGGCAGCGGAGGCCGTGATGGCCCTCTCCACCATAGACCTTTCAAGGCGAGCGAGAATGAGGGGTCCTCTATCTTGCCAACCCAAGAAGCAGTTTATGACCTTCTTTCTTATGTAAACCATAAGGAGAGAGTGACAGGTGCTCGGCCTGATGGTTGATGACCAACCTTCTCGTGACCTTGCTTTTGGTGGTGCATAGTTATGCTGACGCTGTTAAAGGGCGCCATCGTCCAGCTCAGGAACCTCCTTCCGGTATCAACTCGGAACCTTCTATCAGCCTGGGAGATTTTCCACCGAATATTGAGGATGAGAGGGCGAGAGTGATACCCCCGCAGGACATTATGATGGCGTTTTGGGAAAAGACGCTGGTTGGGTATTTTGTTAGGCAGAAATTGGCTTATTAAAAGATTAAAGGGTAATTGTTGATATGAAGTCTTAGGCCATATAAAGAGGTCTCCTCTAGGTATTGGTTTATTTTAATTATTCCCTTTCCTTTGCCTATTTATGCTTTCACGCAGTTCAATACCAGCAAATTAAAGAGCACCGGACTCGACTCGTTCAATGAGCTTGCAATTCCTTTCTTATTATTTCTGGAGTGTAATTCGGGTATAGGATTTTGTTTGCCTGCTACTTTGATTTATCAGATTTTTAGTGGTTCCAGGTAAAAGGGATTTTGCGGCTATTCCTATTCAAAGTGGATAAAGAGTTTATAACTACCTCTTCCTATCACACCGAGAGCAAGAGCTTCCTATTCTATCCCTGAATTGAGCTGTTGTTAAAATCGAACTCACTAGATTCTAGAACATCGGTTATTATCCTAATAGCAGCTGAGGAAATGGCAAGTGCCAGGCTAAAGACAAAGAGCTGTTCGCGGTTCCTATTGTTAAATTACAACTCAAAGCGAAAGATATTCGCAGAAGCTTCAGAGGCCATACAGCGAAAGATTCCTTCAAATAGCTCATCACGAGAAGTAGTCCTTTGGGTCTAGATTCTCAGGCCTTCCTTCCCCTAACCCCAGGAAAATCAGTGAGTTGCCCCCACTTTGACTATTGAGTTTCCTTCACTCGGGTATTTGAGTTCCACTACACTAAGACGAGAGAAGTCGGGATTTTTGGCATCCTTCTTTCTTCGTGAGTTCGTATGAAACTGGTGACTAAGCTTTTTCCTTCCGCCTTTGCAGAACTACCGACGGGGTATTTCCTTCTAAAGAATTTCATCCTTAAGCTGGATAGCCTTTAGGCTTAGTTAGTTAAGAGTAATCCCCCCTTGCCTTTGAGAGCAGTCCAATACCAGTTGATTCATTAGCAATGGTAGCAGGAAAAAATCCACCACGCTTTTAGCCAGTTATTCCTTCTTTAAGGCTTTTTTTGCCGGGTAAGATGCTAAGAGAGGAATCACTGCTTATCCACCGGGTGTGACTGAACTACCTTCCCAGAACCCAGAGCATAGCCTTAGACTGATTCTTCTATCCTTCGTGCCTGCCCTTCGCCCCTTGGCTATGAAACTAGGCTGTGATCCGCATCGAGAAAGAAATGTATTCATGCATCTCGAAAGAGAAGGATAACTCTTATAGTTTTTTTATTCAATCTCGCTTAACTGACTACGATATGACTTTGCTTCGCACCTTACTCTATCACTTAGCCTTAGTGGGCCTAGCTAATCGGCACAGAAAGGAATAGAATTTCTTTAAGCTTCACTCCGCTATCAGACTAGTTGCGAAGCATTGGGATAACTAAAGTGGAATATGCCTCAACTAGTTGCCCAGGATGAGGCCATTGCAGCAACTAGCACGGCCAAGTCACCAACCTATGGCTCCGTGGAAGCCGGCAGGGAGGAAGGATTCTAATCCAACCAAAGGAATTAGCCACTCGTTCTATCAATAGGCGCCGTGGGCCTATGAGCTTTTGGGCCTATACGATTTCCTGTCCTCAACAGTTCAAAACACTTGACACTGAGAGCTTTTGTGAATATGCCGACAAGCTTATCCTTGGATGAGATAAACTTCATTTTGAACTGCTTGCGAGCAACCTTTTGACAAACAAAGTGAAAATCCATTTCTATATGCTTAGTGCAAGCATGAAAGACCGGGTTGGTTGATAGATACGTGGCACCACAAGGTTGGCACACCAAAATATAGGAGGAGAGCGAGGTATGCCAAGCTCAGATAAGATAGATTGCATCCAACATAGTTCAGCTGTAGCTATAGCAAGACTGCGGTATTCGGCTTCAGTACTTGACTTCGAAACGGGCGTTTGTTTCCTTGAGCTCCAGGAGACAAGATTAGAACCCATATGGACACTGTACCCACTAGTGCCGCGTAAGTCATCGGGACATCCAGCCCAATCAGCATCTGAATATGCACTAAGTTGATGAAGTGAATTTGGGCTTCTGTTAAGGCCAAAAGTGATAGTATGCTTGAGATATCGAATAATACGCTTGACGAAGTAGGAATTCGACGATTGGAGATATCCTTTCATCGACTTTATCCAATACGAGATACTACCAGATGACTCGAACGAAAAGGTAAGTATCCGAAGACGTGCTCCGAGGTTCCATTACGATCCTCAAACGAAAACATTGTATCGGAAATCCTACGATGGAGTGCTCCTGCGGTGTCTGTCGGACCAAGATGCGGAGAAGGTCATTCAAGAGACCCATAACGGCATTTTTGGTGCTCATCAAAGGACCTAAATTTCAAGACAGAATCCGGAGATTGGGTTACTATGGGCCCCCCATGATCAAAGATTGCATTGACTATGCCCGCTGGTGCGATGCCCGCCAGTTTCATGGTGACGACATCCCCCAGGCTTCAAACGACCATGATGGCACGGTTGTGATAAGTCAATGGAACTTTTGAGGGAACTTTGGAGTGGAGTTCCGAGCTAAAGCGACTTTTTGGTCCCCGGTTGTTACAAAAGTCAGATGGTTAATCTTGCCAGTAACGGCAAAGTTCGGATTGAGCTTATGGTGACAGATGGGCGAGAGTGCTACTGTTACAAATGCAGTTGGAACTGCACTGCAATTCTTGGCTGGTTACGCTGAAGTAAGAGGTGGGGGGTGTGCTACCGTCACGAGTAAAACAAGAGCGAATTTTTATTTGGCTATTGGGTTTTTGGCATTACAATGTGCAAAGGATTGTTCCAAATGTAGTTGACAGTTTCAGTGTCTTTGCAAAGTGAGCTGCGATCGTTCGGAAAACGAGTCGGCGCATGGTCTTGAATGACCCATAGGCTTTGGGCTTCGATGGCTGCTTGAAAGACACAGATTGGGAAGTTGGCTATGGTCCGTCGTGCATTGTGCAGACGACTGATGGCTTACGTTGCCAAGAGGGCATTGCGAGACAAAGGAAAGGGCTGAAAAGGATGGTTTTTGGCCCAGGATCTCACTATCACCTATGCATGTGCAAGAATGCGATACGGTAGAGGGCGATGTGTCATTGGGACACTTAGCGTGGTAGACCGGGAAAGAGTGCTGTTACAACTCATACGGAAGAAATACCATGATGCCTTGTTGTGGCAATTGAAGTGGAACTTCAAGGGGATGTGATGTCTGGTGTAGCGAACCGTCATCACTACT